GTAACTCGTTGTTCAAACAACTATTCAGAGTTCCTAGAGCTCCTTGTAAGGCTTGTTGGAAAACCCGTTGTCGGACTTGATTAATCGCCCTTTGCTGTTCAAACTGAATCGTTTCGTTTTTGTAATTTTCTAATTGTTCCAAAGTCTTATAAGTTGAATTAATCAAATTCGATTTTTGTCGCTCTATGTCAGAGTATCCATTCACCCGATACTGATCTGCTTCCATTTCCACTTTCCGTAAACGGGCCCGGGCTTTTTCCAGCTGTTCAATGGCCCCCTCCCGCAGTTCTTCAGAATTTCGAATAGTATTCAAGATCCTCTGTTTTCGATTATCTAATAAATCACTTAATGAAAGTAGATTATCTTTCCGTTCATTTTAAAACTTCCATAATCCCTTCCCGAACCAAACATGAATCTTTCGATTCATTTGGCTCTCACGCTCAATTACTTGGGGTAAATTCTCATAGCTTTTTTATGAATGTAATGAGCCTATCCTCTCTTCTTTATTCATAGTCCAAAAGAAATAAAAAAACGAATCGAATGCAAAACCAAAATACTTGGAGGACTCTTCTGACAAAATTCCAAATATGGAATTGTCAGCAAAGTTGTTTCTTTTTTTTTCTTCAGTTCAAATCCAAAAAATTCTTGTTCCTTATACACTTATACATAAGGCATAGGTCGTCGATTCAGCATTGGACAAAAGAGGGAAAACGCCCTTTTTTAGCATAAGCGGTTCAAATCATTTTATCGAGATGAGTGTTCTCTATCGATAAAATATTCATTTTAAAACCATCTCTCTATTAACAGAGTGGTCGAAAGAGTACCATGCTGCGTCTAGACTTCAAACTCTTTGCTTTAACCATCTTAAGAGCCCCACATTATTGGTTGCTAGAGAATCAAAGTGGATTTGCCAATTAATCACGAAATGCTGCGGTTCTTACATCGAATTTCTTAAGAAGTAATTCGCGAGATCATGTACCCTTTTTCCTAGTTATGACGGAAGGGGGTACAGCTGATTGGATCCAGCCTATTCTTGAAATAAACAACTCACACACACTCCCTTTCCAAAAAAGATCAATACACCAATCACTACACTTAGATTTATTGGATTTGTTGCTAAAATATCGGTATTAAATCCGAAACTCCCGGCAGATGGCCAGTGGCCCAAAGAAACGAAAGAATCGGTTCCATTTTTCATATAATCTCCTCTTATAGATAGACTCAAAAATCGACCAGAGTTCTTTTTCGATCACCTTGCCCCTCTTTTTATTTCTTCTTTTCGTTTTTTTTTGAAATCGAGTCAAAAAAAAAAAGATTCGATTTAGAAAGTATGAACTACCCCTTGATTGTTGCAACACCTCATAAAAAAAAAATAGTTTCCCTTGAACTACGAACGGGAAGGATGAAAGCGAGTCGGGATGCTAATTCCTCATCTGCAAATCAGCCCTTCCCCTAGGTTATTTTCTCAACGAATAAGGAGTTGTAGGAGTGAAATCTTGATCTAATTTGAAAAAGCAAACGACAAGTCCAAGGCAATAAAATAGGAAAATAGGTATTTTTCCTATTTCTAAGATGAAACAATTAAACAAAAGGATTCGCAAATAAAAGTGCTAATGCTACAACCAATCCATAAATCGTTAAAGCTTCCATAAAAGCTAGACTAAGCAATAGAGTACCTCGTATTTTTCCCTCTGCCTCGGGCTGTCTCGCGATACCCTCTACGGCTTGACCCGCAGCAGTCCCTTGACCAACTCCAGGTCCAATAGAAGCAAGCCCAACGGCCAATCCAGCAGCAATAACGGAAGCAGCAGAAATCAGTGGATTCATGATAAGTTCCTCGTACCAACAAAAAGAAATGGTTAATGATACAATCAACCAATGAATTATGACTTAATTATTCCATCAATAGGATTCATCCAGTCGAAGTAACTAAGAACTTCGAATTTCAGTTAAGTAATAATAGTATTGAATCACCAGAAGGACTTCGATATCTCTTTTTTCGTTTCTATCCACAGAGTTTTGTGAATCCATAGAACTTTCGTTCTTCCATTTCTTGGTTCCAAACTGTTATTTCAATTCTTCCATCTTTGCTTGATTTCATCTCTTTATTCAGCCAATTTACAACCACAACGATACGAAAGGACTTCTATTGGAACCCACACCCACTAGTAGAGCAAATGAAATATATCTTTAGTTGATATAGAACCAGTCAATATCTAATATCACATATACATGTCTTTCTTCTATAACGTAAACCATTAGATTGAATCGGATTCAAGAATCAATGCATTTTTTTAGGAATCCCGCCTTTTGTAAATTCTTTTCTCCCTTCGGTTTCTTTATCATTATTCGAACCAAATACAATCGAAATCTTTAATTGATTAGGGCGAATTACTGCATCGAAATATCATTATTTGATTGATCTAAGTTCATGCAATTTATTATTTCTTAAGTTATTAAGAGAATATTTTCTTTTGGTCAATTGTTGAATAAAATCAAC